ATGATGGAATTTATATTCTGTTTACAGAATCACATAAAATTTTATCTAACAACATAGATGGATACGGAATGTATGAAATACGTATGAACGGAGGAATAAAGAGAATTTTTGACTCCAATTGGAATTTGCAACAGAAACGCCTGAAGAGGAATTGAGCAATTTCACTTAAGACTTATGGAGTTTTTTTTTTATAGAATAGAAAAATAAAAAATGATTCAATTGCTACCATTATTATGATATTACATATTCCAATACGATTGGATACCAGTAAAAAAAAATGGGTTCGGGATTTGATTTGTTCGATATGAGATAAAGAACCAATACTAAGAAACAATCTAAAATGGATTTTTTTAGCACTTAGCCTTTTTCGTGGATTTCATTGTTCAGTTCAAAAAAAAATGATTCGCACGGAAGATATCTATTTGTATCTATTTTTTTTTATCTAGTTTTTTATTTTAAGAGAGTTCGTATAATACGATTGAAGTACAGAACATAAAAAAGCTTATTAAATGAAACAAAAACAAAACAAACATAAGTAGATATAACTAATTATATCTATCTATATATGCGTTATATGTGTTATATACGTCTCTTTTTTTATTGCAGTTATATTCAATGAAAAATGAAATAGAAGATTGATTAATTATAGGACTCATAGACAGATAAGATATCTGATTAGATATTTGTGTAAGAATTTTTGTTTTGGGGTTTACATATACTCATAATTCTTGTTATAATTGAAATTAAGAAGAATTCTTTTTATTGAAAAGAATCAATACTGATTAGTTACATATCAATTCAATTTGAATTTTCTTATATTCTATAGCTTCTATTCTATAATAGAATATTAGGGTTAGGGAATTTTAGATTCAAATCCAAGAATCGTTCATGAATTTACAGCCAATAGTTAATGGTTCCAATTTGTTTGGCTTTTGGGACTGAAAAACAAACCATTTGGTTTTTTGTTTCAATAGAAAGGGAAAATAAATTGGATAGTATACGTTTTGAGATACTATATAAAAAAAATTCAAGAGATAGATCCAATCCAAAATAAAAAAAGGAAGGATTCTTTTTTTTTATTTTATTTTAGGAAAGGGATTAAGATTAAGAAAAATAGGATTCAAGATGTAAGTACAAAAAAAAACATTTAATTTAGTACCCCTCCCTCTTTTTTTTTGGGGGGGGGCTCGTCTATTTCGTATCGCCTTGGCGGCATGGCCGAGTGGTAAGGCGGGGGACTGCAAATCCTTTTTCCCCAGTTCAAATCCGGGTGTCGCCTGCTCAACAAAAGACGCGAAAAACCTTATTCTGTTTTGCTGATATAACTTGTCGAATTTTTCTCCAACAGAAAGCCGCGGAGGAAAGGGACTCTTGATACTTCCTTGATTCTAAACATCTGACTGAAGGTCCGGTTCTCTAAAGTGCTGTAAATTCTTGCGTCTAAAATTCAAGCAAAGTTTATAGTAGCGAAAATAAATTGGTAAATCTTGATAGACTTGATAGAATAGTCCTTACACTACTAATGGAGTGTCTACTGACTGGGTCTTGAGTTCGATTGGATAGTGGGGCAGGAGATCGAATCTAATTGGTAGTTGTGGAAGGGGCGAAAAATACTTTGTATACAAACTCATGAAAATTCCTGAGTATTCAGGAGTTCAATCAATCTAATAGGGATTCAATAGATACTTGGTTTTTACTTATCCATCCATATATACATATCTCGTTTTTCCATCTATTTGTCCTTTCTTTTTTTTCTATTTTTATATAAAAAATATCTATATTCAATATATAAATAGGTATATATAAAGTACAAAAAGAAATTCTTTCTTTTTTTTTTTTTTTTTACTTTTGGCCTAATGAAGCGAAGAGCAACAAAAGAAAGAATAATTTTTATTATTCTTTATTCTTACATTTTAGTAATATTTTCTTGATACTTCTAAGGGCGTCGCTGCGTATTTTGTTTGTGCTTAATCTTTCCCGATTCTACTATCAATCATATAAGAACCTCTTCTAAATTAATTGTTCATTTTTTTTGGATTGTTTCATCAATAATATTGTTTCATCAATAGTATTGGATCGAATCCTTTTTTTTGACTCTGCGCTATCGATTCCACTATTATTAGTGAACAATAATGGAAAACTTCCTTCATACTCATAGAAATAGAGGACATAATTCACATGGATATAGTAAGTCTCGCTTGGGCTGCTTTAATGGTAGTCTTTACATTTTCCCTTTCACTCGTAGTATGGGGAAGAAGTGGACTTTAGGGGTACTACTAATTGATAATTGAGTAATTGAGAATTGAGTTGAGAAATCAAACAGTATCAATTGTTTTCTAAATCCTTCTGCAAAGATTTTTGAATTTAAGTATTTAAATTGAATTCAAAATATCTTCATTTCCAAATTCAAAAATTCTATTCGATTCTAGTGGGGTAATGTATTCTATGAATAATATATAAATAATACCCTTTTCATTATAATCAAACAAATATTTCAAAAATTCCCGTCTTCCTACTTTTTTTTGAAAGTAAAAGGAATACAAATGATAGGAAAGTTATTCCACCGGAATTCGTTCGAAATTCTCTATTTCGATAAACCGGCTCTTACTATACTTATATATAGACAATGAGAAAGAGCGAAACCTTTTTTACGTTTTATTTGTTTGCCCTTTTCCTGTTCAAAGAGAAAAGAAAGTAGTTCTTTTATTAATTTGAAAAATATTCAAAGTGATTATTTTTTATATTAAAAAGTTATTAAATTAAGTAGATCCTCTATGGGAAATAAGATAGCCATAGGACTTTGCCAACGAGATACTACGCATACTAAGATATTTTCTTGGACAAATCACATATTGCATATTTTATTCTTAGTTTAGTATTGGTTTTTATTATTTTAGAAATTTGATTTATGCTATACTTTACTTTATTCACTTGACTCATTTCATATCACGATTCAAATGTTAAAATTCGTCGGGGTTTAATAATCCTTTTCGTCGAAATATGACAAAATTTTTATAGAACTTCTTTACTTGAATGATCTGTGAACTGCTCAATCAATTTCTTCTTCGGAGTGCTAAAAAAAGATTTTTTTTAATATATACCCATACCCAGACTCTTTTTTTTCCCTTTCATTGATTTTATTCTTTCGGTAGATACCAGGATTCACATTGAACATAATCAAAAATCTATGAATTAGAATCCTAAGAATAAGAGCAGTTTTTCGACTTTTTCAGATTAATTGGAATCAACACAAATCAAATAGATGAAAAAAAAAGAAATCGAATCGGGACATTATGTTATGTACATTACATATAGAGAGTTGATATCTAGATATATGAATATGAGGATTCTATTCTAGATTGATCTCTATTTATTAAGATTAAGTCTATACCTTTATCTTTATACAGTATAACTTTATACACTAGAATAACAAAAATAGATCGTATTGTAGAAAGAAATATATATTTCTTTCTACAATACTATTGGATCTCATAGAATACTGCGGATTCTAGTTCGCTCATTCCGTCTAAAACATGAAATTGGAATCCTTTTCATTTTATTTCTTCAATCAGATATTGATAAGAACTAAAAAGTCAAGTTTCATTCAACTTAATCACTTTGACTAATGGTCTTTACGTATATTATAAGTAAAAAGGCAGTAGGAACTAGAATAAAGAGTGCAGTAGCAATAAATGCGAGAATATTTACTTCCATAATCTCATTGTTTGGTTTTTCTTTACTTCACAATAACTCGGGATTTAATCCCATAGAGATGATATAAATCTTTCGCTTCTAAATTCAATGGGATTAATTCCGATCTCGATGATACCGAATCGGATCAATATCATGAATAACAATATCTGAGCTATCAAATCGATTCATCGTCGAAAATGGAATAGTATAACATAGAAAGATCGTTTATCCCTACTGAATCCAAAAAAGGATTCCTAATCCAATCGAGATTTTCTTTATTTTTTTTTTTTTATCGTTCTTTTCCATCCTTCCTTTTCTTCCTTTTCTATAGAACTATTGCCTTATTTGTACAATCATCTGACGAAGTATCATCTAATCGCCCTTACACTTATATTGGTTACAAACAAATCCAAACCAATAAACAATAGAAACGAAATAGAGAAGGGGGGGTTAAGTTCGAAACTCCTTTTTTTAATGATTGAGTCTTACTGGAAAACAAAAAAGTATGATAAAGACAAGTTCCGGTACAGTATAAAAAAAAATCGAATATTCTACCAAATTCGTCATTCGTCTTTTTAGAGTTTGTTTTTTCTTCAGCCGAAACTTTTTAAAAAGACTATTGATAAAAACACTATTTATTTCCTCTCTAAGTCTAAGAGAAGTGGGATCCTTATTTGATCTTTATTTTCTTAATATTCTCTTTCCTTGAATTAATAATGGGGGGATAGATAATATATATATCAAAACTTCATTGTGCAATTTGAATGAGATATATACTTTCAAATTAATAATTGACGTTACACAAAATAGGAGCCAAAAAGAGGACTTTTTTCATATTAAGATTATATATTAAGATTATAAAGGGGGTTCTATCAAAGTAATTTAGTTCGTTTTCGATCGTACAAATTGAAATAAATTGCCTTTGTGTATGTGTTGCCGGGAAAGATATAGTAAAAGATATGGTAATTCTATTTCATTACACGGGTTAGGAGTAATCGAAAAAGCCAAACCCCGTACGGTATCTCTTGGAATCTGAATATGACGCTACCAAAACAAAAATTGTACTAATCCACAAAAGTCTCTATCAATTGGTATTAATTGAAGAAAGGAAATTGTTTGCATTTGCTTGATGAGAAATGAAAAACGAAAAAAAAGGGGAATACCGTTTTGCTATTTGTCCCCCTTTTACAGAAAATGGAGAGATACTTTGATGTATTTTTTTATTGGATTTGGATCCGTGTCGGGACTGACGGGGCTCGAACCCGCAGCTTCCGCCTTGACAGGGCGGTGCTCTGACCAATTGAACTACAATCCCAGGGAAATAAAATATATAAAATATAAAATAAAGCGTACAGCATACATATTCTTATGATTTTAGTTGATTTCAGTCAAACCCTTTCTATTTCGATTTTCGATTGGAATTGCCGTGTTATAACAGAGACGCAAATGGTATAGTGAGATCGACATGAATATAATTTTATTGATAAGGGCGCGAATTACTAGTATTATTAGTCATCTTTTCATTATTCAAAAAAAAAAATAGATTGATAATCAATCTTTTAATGAATAATGAAAAAAAGAGTCTTTTTCTATTTACATTACTCTTTTTCTTAAACTTTATACTTACAAATCCTGATATGAATCGGGATCATTAGCAAGATCAGAATTTGCGGGAAAAAATAGAACAAATCAAATAAATAACAGGTAGAGCCAAAATTGTTCTTTTTTTCCGTATCAGCCATTTCGGGAGAACAAAGGGCTTATATCATTTTATGGCGGATCAGTGAATTATTGGGCCGAGCTGGATTTGAACCAGCGTAGACATACTGCCAACGAATTTACAGTCCGTCCCCATTAACCACTCGGGCATCGACCCAGGAAGAATCAATTCCAGACTTATTACTTGTTAATAATCCATGATCAACTTCCTTTCGTAATACCCTACCCCCAGGGGAAGTCGAATCCCCGCTGCCTCCTTGAAAGAGAGATGTCCTGAACCACTAGACGATGGGGGCACATTTGTCCGAACGCCAGCATACTATGCTCATAGTATGAACAGTTTTTTGAAATTGTCAATATAACGAAATGGTATGACTCGATTCGAAAGGTCTTTCCCAGGATTCCATAGAATTTTTTGATTCGTCATTTCTATTCATGAATCATTCATTCTAATCACGATTAGCCATTCTAATTAATTCTAATTCCATTAGAGTTTAATTAGATTATAGAAATAGATTCTATTATAGAAATAGAAAGTTATAGAAAGAATCTATTATTATCTATTATTATTATATATTCGAAATTATATATTCTAAATATTCTAATTATTATTAGTATTGAAATTATTTATTGAAATTATTGCAATTTTAAGAAAATACAAAATTCTAAGAAATTCGAAATTACAAATAGAAAAAAAATCAATATTAAATAGAGAATCCGCAATATAATGAAATAGAAAAATAGAATATAGAATATCGAATCGAAATAATACAAATAATACGAAAGCTCTTTTCAGGGAATGGCTGGCCTGTCAGAAAACCCGAAAAGAGGGTTAAACCCCATTTCTTCCGCTTACATTCAATAAACACTCCGTGTTAAGATAGAGAGGATAGACCTATCTCTATCTTACACTAAACGGGGAAATTAACAAATGATAAATCTGGAAATCTGGTAAGAATTTGTTTCAGGGGAAAATATAGAATCTCTTAATCAGTGATTCGATGAAATATCTTCGATCTATATTGAATTGGTAGGTACATATATCAATCAAATGAATTTCGTTATGATGGCGGTCAATTCGAGTCGATTTGGCCTTGAAACAATTCATTGCATTGATATTAATCAAATTCAATATCAATAAACCATCTTTTCCTTATATTCACTAGTTGAATCTATACTCACTAAGTAAATTGAATTTCTCATTTATGAATGAACTTATACTCCATATATTTATTAATATATTTCGTATAAGATATTTCTAATTTCGAATAGAATTTAGAAGATATTTACTTTACATTTCTAAAATATTTACTTTACATATATTTGAACATAGATTTGAGTTCTAATTGATTTTCATAGATATATCTTATCCGCATAGTGGCTCATTCAGAAATTGAATCAAACGGGCCCCTTTAACTCAGTGGTAGAGTAACGCCATGGTAAGGCGTAAGTCATCGGTTCAAATCCGATAAGGGGCTTTGGCCTTTTTTCAAAAAACTCCAGCGGTAGTATTCCTATTTGAGGGGAAAATAGAGATATTGTTGATATTTGTAATAAAAAAAGTAAGAAACTCTAGAATTCATTCTCAAATTCAATTACAAAAAATTAACATTATAATGATTTCTAGTCATTATAATGATTTCTAGTATAGTAATTATAGTTTAGTATAGTAATTTCTATTAGAATTAGAATGAATAGTGCTAAGTATAATTAAGTATAATGAATAATGATAAGTTAATGATAAGTTAATCATAAGTTAACTCTTAAATCGCCAACCTTTCTTTTTTTACATTATTCGAATCAGATCAATTGTAAAGATTAGATTAGAAATTAACAAAAAAAGGTAAGTGGACCTAACCCCTTGAATCATGACTATATCCACTATTCTGATATTCAAATTCAATATAGACGAAATTGGAACAGCGGATCCGCTTTTTATTTCATTTTCCTATTTCTTTGGATTCCGAAAAAATCTGTCGATATTTCTGATTAAATCTTCTTGTTCCTAGTTATTCTATAGGAATAAATTCCTATTCCCTTCTTCCACAGAAAAGTGGATTCGAAATCACAACATAAGACATATAATAG